AGAGGACCATACAAAAAAAGAAAAATTCTAAAACTCTTCTTTGTGGTTATAATATCAAAATATCAAGTCGGCTCGTTCCTTTTTTGGTGTTGATTGTTACGGGCCTCTTGAATCTTCTATTTACCCATTTTTATTTTCTTTGATTTTGTATGTAATGTAGCCTTATTGTTGTTTTCTTTATTATTGATAGGAATTTTCTTGTTACGATCCTACAAATCGATTGAAACCTCAGATTCGTACTAGAACTACGATGATTTATTTAATAAAACCTTCAAACTAAGCCCAAAGATTCTCTGAGTAAGAATCGTTGTATCATCACTTATTCAATCAATAAATAGAATCAGTAAAAATCCAAAGAAAGGTTTATCCTTTGATCAAACATAGATAAAGAGTTTGAAAGAAGAAAAATCTTTCAATTTATACCTTCTAACTCTTTGAAATTTTTTGGAGTCCGATCACGGGATCTGAATATTCAGTATGAATCATAGTTCTAATACTTCGTAATCTATTTCATACATTCCGTGCTACAGATACTATAATAAATACCTGACGAGGTATAAAAGCATCTCTATCAAGACGACAGATCCACTCTCTGTACTATCATATAGGATCAATTCTAACAAGTCGCACACTCATATTCCAGAAATACAGAAATAAATAAATTTCACGATCGAACTATGAAAATAGACTAGAATAAAAAATCCGAGATAAAAATGTTCATTTTGTATTCAAAAGCTAGGCCTTATTGTTTCTTATAAATCTAATTCATTGAAATTCCATCTAGTAAAACGGAAGAATTATAAATCTCCAAAATAATAGATAGGAATACTGCAAATAGAGCCATTGCGATACCCATTAGAGGAGTGGTTCCCCATCCCGGAGCTACTTTACCATATTCGGAATTCAATGGTTTCAATAAATCCCCTACAACAGTTCGTCTTGGACCAGATCGAGAACTACCCTCTACGCTTTGTGTAGCCATAAATTGAATCCTATTTGTATTAATTGAGATCTGTTGACTTTGTATACCATTCCGTTGTAAATAAATGATCTTATCATGGATCCATTGTGGTCTTGAAATCATATAATAATGGAAACAGCAACCCTAGTCGCCATCTCTATATCTGGTTTACTTGTAAGTTTTACTGGGTATGCTTTATATACTGCTTTTGGGCAACCCTCTCAACAATTAAGAGATCCATTCGAGGAACACGGGGACTAAAAGAGCCTCCCAATATTGGGAGGCTCTTTACCTCTTTATTTCAATTAAGATATCAAAAAATCATTTTACCTTTTTAGTTTGAATTTTAGGCGGTTCTCGAAAAAAAATAGCGAAAAAAATTATTCCTAAAGTTGAGACTAAAAGGAATGTATAAACCAATGCTTCCATAAATTCAATTGTGGGTTTACAATTATAGCTTTCATACCTGTTTATTTTGGAGCGTCTACCGGCTAAAAAAAGACCAAAATTCAAAGAAAAGGTGGCGATTCAAATTAAAATATCTACATACCCTATGGAAAATTACAAAAATAAAATAGAGGCGAAAACTAAGAGATCAAATATTGTATCAGACTACTTGTCTTTTTGTAGTTGGATCTCCAAGTTTTTGGAATGCTCCAAATTCCACTTGAGCATCTAAATCTGGATCAATCCCAGCAAAAACATCTCTGAACAAAGTTCGAGCACCATGCCAAATGTGTCCGAAGAAAAAGAGCAGAGCGAACGAAGCATGTCCAAAAGTAAACCAACCCCTTGGACTACTACGAAAAACACCATCGGATTTCAAAGTAGCACGATCTAATTCAAAAATTTCGCCTAATTGAGCACGTCTAGCATATTTTTTGACAGTAGCAGGATCACTATAACTGACTCCATTTAGTTCACCACCATAGAACTCAACAGTTACACCTACTTGTTCGACACTATACTTCGACTCTGCCCTTCGAAAAGGAACATCGGCTCTAACAATCCCATCTCCGTCTACCAAAACAACTGGAAATGTTTCAAAAAAAGTAGGCATACGGCGTACAAAAAGTTCACGCCCTTCTTTATCTCTAAAGATAGGATGTCCTAACCATCCAACAGCTATTCCATCCCCGTTGTCCATCGAACCTGCTCTGAACAATCCACCTTTTGCAGGATTATTGCCAATGTAATCATAAAAAGTTAATTTTTCGGGAATTTTAGACCAAGCTTCGGATAAATTTTGATTTTCGACTAGCCCGGCACTAACTCTTCGATATATTTCTTGCTGGAAGTATCCTTGATCCCATTGATAACGAGTGGGACCAAATAATTCAATCGGGGTAGTTGCTGAACCATACCACATAGTTCCAGCAACAACAAACGCTGCAAAAAAGACAGCAGCGATACTACTGGAAAGGACAGTTTCAATATTTCCCATACGTAATCCTTTGTATAAACGTTGGGGCGGACGGACGCTAAGATGAAATAAGCCCGCCAATATGCCCAATGTACCCGCTGCAATATGATGAGAAGCTATTCCTCCCGGAACAAAGGGATCAAAACCTTCCACACCCCATGCTGGACTTACTGGTTGTACCTTTCCAGTTAATCCATAAGGATCGGAGACCCATATTCCAGGACCATACAATCCGGTTACATGAAAAGCGCCAAACCCAAAGCAAGCTACCCCTGAGAGAAATAAATGAATTCCAAAGATCTTGGGCAAATCCAAAGACGGTTTTCCTGTACGTTCATCAAAAAATATTTCTAGATCCCAATACACCCAATGCCAAATAGCTGCTAAGAAACACAAGCCAGAAAACACAATATGCGCCCCAGCCACACCTTCATAACTCCAAATACCCGGATTGCTTATAGTTCCTCCTGTGATATTCCAACCACCCCACGAATTGGTTATTCCTAAACGAGTCATGAACGGTATAACGAACATACCTTGTCTCCACATCGGATCAAGAACGGGGTCAGAGGGATCAAAAACTGCTAATTCATATAGAGCCATCGAACCAGCCCAACCAGCAACCAACGCTGTATGCATTATATGGACAGACAGCAAACGACCGGGATCATTCAATACGACGGTATGAACACGATACCAAGGCAAACCCATGGAAATACCCCTTTATTCACGAAAAATAAACACTATGTAACTTTATTGCACTGGAAAAACTATGTGATCTCCCTTTTTAAGTGTAGAAAGAATTACTTTTTTTTCTATTCTTTTTTTTAGTATTTTATAAATAATATAACAATTCTGTGTGTAGGAACAAAAAAAGAGAAGCAAATCTATTTTATACCCGATAAGTACCAATACGCAACGGGTAGCTGACTCCATTTTATATGAGCGAACACATAGAAATTTGTTCATCATTCAAAGGACTTATTCGTAATAATTTTACTCTATTCGATTTGTCTTCCTTATATTTTATATATTTCTTTTTTCTATTTTTATAAATTCTAAATAGAAATTCTAATAGAAATAGAAATCCACGTATAAAATATTACGAAAATATTAATAAATTATAAAGGTCAATATTCTTAAAACAAAAAATTCATTGTTACGTTTTAATATCAAAGTGAAATAGAATACTTAATCTTTTTTCTTTCATTTAATGCCTATTGGTGTTCCAAAAGTCCCTTTTCTACATCCTGGAGAAGACGATTCACTTTGGATTGACTTATAGTGCGACTTGTCAGATATATTGGGTCATACGGAATTCCCCCGTTCTCTCCCCCGATTGAGATATCCCTCTGTTTCGCCCAAGAAAGATTGATTAAATCATCAAAAATTTGTAGCGTGAAGTGCAATCAAGTTCAATTAAATCTATGCTTTTGAGGTACTCAAATTAATATTATCAATTATAATACTTTATGGTTGCCTTGTTTAGACCAACAAAATGAAGTATCCAGACTCCGTTTAGCAAATCCAATTGCTAATATATCTATTATCATTACTACTTGTATCATATTATGAAATTTAAATTTTGATTCGAACTGAAAATCATATTCAATCGAATAAAATAATATAATTAATACGTCAAATATTTGACAGAAACGTTAAATTAAATGAATTAAAAAAAACGAAGTTGTAACAAAAAGACGCGGTATTAGAGCATTTGCCCTATATGTGCAAATAAAAATCGGGCAGATCTTTACTCGGAGTAGAGCACAAACCTAAAAGAATTGAAGAAGCCCACTCAGGAACAAGAGAATGCCATCGTGATTTGAATTAAATCACGATGAACGATTACATCAATAAGAAGTTAATTTGATAAGTTTAATTAATTTTTTTGTAAGTAAACAAGTAAACGCGTCAAAACTCATCTTTCTTAAAAAATAGAAGAAAAGCCTCTCATTCAAAATAAAGGTTAACAAAGTACTCACTATCAAAAAAAAGCAGGGCTAGAATCTAAACATTGATTATTTTTTTTATTTTCGTTATTTTTGTTGAACCGTATGCATCAAAAGGTGCATGTACGGTTTCTAGAGGATAGAATTTTATCCTAATCAACCGACTTTATCGAGAAAGGTTACTTTTTTTAGGTCAAGGTGTTGATAGTGAGATCTCGAATCAACTTATTGGTCTTATGGTATATCTCAGTATAGAGAGCAAGACCAAAGATTTGTATTTGTTTATAAACTCTCCTGGCGGATGGGTAATACCCGGAGTAGCTATTTATGATACTATGCAATTTGTGCGACCAGATGTACAAACAATATGCGTGGGAGTAGCTGCTTCAATGGGATCTTTTATTCTGGTCGGAGGAAAAATTACCAAACGTTTAGCATTCCCTCATGCTTGGCGCCAATGGGTTTTTATTTGAAAGAAAAAAACTATGCCTTCGCCATATGAAATATAAATATTAAGTAATAATAGCATGGCATTTCGAATTCGATATAGATATAAGAAATTTTTTTTAAACATTCGATTATGTATCGAAAGAGTCGTATGGGATATTAAGGGCCTTTCTGATTTTATTCTATCAGGAACCTCTTTCAGCGTCACAAACATTTTTGTTTTCGCACCGGAGGGCTCTTAACACTATTTATGTTATGAAAGAGTACAAAAAAAAGATTCTATTATTATTTAATATTTTTTTTTTTTTTCAACTAAAAAAAAAAAGAAACTTTGGGATTGCTAAATCACTGATAAAATAAAGCAACGGGACCACCATAGTATTTTTGCTTTTTACCTCTTCCCAAGGAAAGGGTGGTTATTGGAGCATTTACTGATTTAAGCCTAGATTTTTTTTTCGATGAAAGGTAAAATAAAAGTGAATTCTAGTGTGAAGCCGTATGCAATGTACAAACAATAACAATGCCTGTACGGTTGTTCAATTCTATCGTCTTTTCTTATTCTTTTTTATCTCTTCCCGTACCCTTCTTATTTATTATATTATGGGAGCTAGACTAAACCTTTTTTTCTTATATGATCAGGGTAATGATTCATCAACCTATTGCTGGTTTTTATCAGGCACAAATAGCAGAATTTGTCCTGGAAGCAAAAGAACTACTGAAACTGCGTGAAATCATCACAAGGATTTATGCACAAAGAACGGGAAAACCCTTATGGGTTGTATCCGAAGACATGGAAAGAGATGTTTTTATGTCAGCAACAGAAGCCCAAGCTCATGGAATTGTTGATCTTGTAGCAGTTGCATAAGAAATATAAGAAATTTCATGCAAATCGCGATTTGATATTTTTTTTTTTACCGAAATTTCGATTTAATATTCTATTATTTAATATAGAAAAAATTCAGAATCATACGGTTACGATCGATCTAAACCAGCCCATTATGCATACGATTCAAGATGCCAACTATTAAACAACTTATTAGAAACACACGACAGCCAATTCGAAATGTTACCAAATCCCCCGCTCTTGGAGGATGTCCTCAGCGCCGAGGAACATGTACTAGGGTGTATGTGCGACTTGTTTAGATCATGAGCTTGGACAAAAGAAAGGAAAAATTTTTCCACTATCTGTGTCAGTACGGATGAATAGGATAGAATAGAAGAATGCCTTTCATTATCTAAAAAAAAAAAAGATCTATCACATTCGTCTATTGTGTATCAAATTTATGGTTTCATTGGTGCAAATTCAATCACCTCAATTTTCAATTTAAAACAAGAAAGAATTTCCCATTGGTAACAAATGATTATCCATTAAGCAGAGAAAATCTTATTAAAAGTTAACAGGCTGAAAATTTATGCCCCTACTCTTGCAAGAACGGACTAAGAGGGTCAACGAATTAGCTAATCCTCATAATTAAATACCGTTACTATAATAGATAGATTTCCTTGTGAAAGACCTATTACTGGCGAATTCATAGGTAGAGCAAAAGAATGTGAACTGTACACGTTAACAATAGCATTGATTCAATAATTAAATGCAGGAGGGGCTCCGGTGTATAGAGAAGACCTCACCGTTTAAGAAGTAACCATAGAAACGATGGAACCCACTATTTATCTATTTATATTTACTGCTTATTTTTATTTATTATATTTTTGTTTGTGTTTGAAACCTAATATCAATACAGTTTCTTATTCTTATTTCGAGACGAAATGTCTCCAAAAAAAAAAATCGTGGTTGGGAAGGTTATAGTAGCAAAAGCCGTTGGAATTATTATTTTATACATTGGAAAAATCCGTTTTGTTATTATAGAAAAGGGGAAAAAGAATAACTGAAAGAAAAGAAAACAAGTTAGTTATTCATCAAAGTTTCGTGTACTAAATGACCAGAATTAGACGAGGATATATAGCCCGGAGACGTAGAACAAAAATTCGTTTATTCGTATCAAGCTTTCGCGGGGCTCATTCAAGACTTACTCGAAGTATTACTCAACAAAAAATAAGAGCTTTGGTTTCGGCCCATCGGGATAGAGATAGACAGAAAATAAATTTTCGTCGTTTGTGGGTCACTCGGATAAATGCAGTAATTCGCGAAAACTGGGTATCCTTTAGTTATAGTAGATTAATAAATAATCTGTACAAGAAACAATTGCTTCTTAATCGTAAAATACTTGCACAAATAGCTATATTAAATAGGAATTGTCTTTATACGATTTCCAATGACATTAGAAAATAAGGAAATTGTAAGAAATCCATAGAATTTTTTACATGGAATTTCTTTTCAAGAAATTCCGGGAAGATAGAATAGAAACTCGTACGATAAAATATGATGATAATATGATCAAGTAAAGTAGTCAAACTAAACAAAACATTCAATAAAAAAAACGTTTCTTCTCCCCCAATTCGTTTTTTTTCTTACGACACGAAAATAAAATTTGGATTTTCATTTTTTTTTGAACAAAACATCAATCTATGGTTCAATTCGAATTGGAATTGTGATCCCATTTCAATTTGAGTAAGCCTATTTTATTTTGCTTGCTGGTTCTAAGATCAGTAGTTAGAGTGACCAACTCGCTTTTTTTCAAATTGTTTTTCATTTTTAAGAAAAGGTAACAAAGATAAAATACGAGCTTGTTTTATAGCAATAGTAATTAATCGTTGTTGTTTTAAACTCAATCTATTCACCCGTCTAGATAATATTTTTCCTTGTTCACTAAGAAATCGACTAATTAAACTCATGTTTCTATAATCAATTCGATCCCCCGATTGGATCGGGGGCAAACGCCTACGAAAAGATCGCTTGGACTTAGGGAAAAGTCGTTTGGATTTATCCATGGTTTGTTTATTCCTTATTTTAAAAATCCTATTTCGTTCAATTGGATCAAAAATGATTTCGAATTCAGAAATAGGATTTATTTTGTTTATTTTATATTTTTTAATATTTAGAATATTGAATATATATTGAATATATATTGAATATTTTTTTGTTTTTTTATTAAATTTATATCTTTTATATAAATTTAATTATATATTTAATATTTTTTTTTTTATTATATTCAATTTAAATTATTTATTATATTCAATTTTAATTAAATAATTAATATTTAATTATTTGCATTTTTATTATTATATATTTAAATTAATAGAATATATTCCTATTCAATAGAATATATTTCTCTATTTATTTAAAATATTTATTTAAAATCTATTTATTTCTATTTATCTATATATAGAAATAGATATAATTCGAATTTCGAATATATATTAGTGTAATATATTATTAGGATAATATATTCTATGAATAATATATATGAATAATATATTTAGTATATTATAGTAAGATAATATATATTCGATAAGATTCTATAGTATTCTTTCTATACTATATTATTCTATATTTAATATGTTCTTTATATCATTGTCATCTTCCTTGAAAAGGTGACACGCAAGCGATAGATTCCATCTATTTCTTTATCTCCCCGTGAATTGTATGTTTGTAACAATAGGGACAGAATTTTCTCAATTCCAATCGACTGGGCGTATTGTGTCGATTCTTTTGAGTAATATATCTCGAAATGCCTGTTGATTTCTTATTAACACTCTTTCGAACACAACCGGTACATTCTAAAATAATCCTTACTCGAACATCTTTCCCCTTGGCCATAAACCTCCTTGGGATTTTGGGATTTTTTATTCATTCAACTCTTCTATTTTCCGATCTGAAGTAATGAAGAAAGGAAGGAAAAAGAAGTGAAGTTGCTAACTCGAAATCAAAATTATGAAAAATTTCATTGAAACTAATATAGTTTTAATTATAGTAATAATAAGTAATACAAAGATTTTAAACTCTATCTCAATTAGAAGTTTCGATGAGAATCACAGTAATTCATTTAATCGTCTTGTAGAATACTGTTGCACTAACTACATTTATAACTACCTTCTCTTAATTTTAATTTAATTGAAGTTACTTTCACTGGAAGCGCGGACCCCGAGTTCCGAGTTTTACTGATTTTTTTTTCTTTTCTAACTTATTCAAATTAAATAAAAAAAAGAGGAGGGGGGTAGTAGTCACAGATATTTAATTGTATCTCTAATCTTCTTCACCCTCTCCCCCACGCGTTGATAACTAGAATGAAAAAAAAGGCAATGTCAATCCATCGGGGAAAAAACGATTGATCTCTATCAATAGGCCTGCTAAAGACGCAAACCATAGAGTACTTATTACCGGTGCCACGGATAGATATGTTTTTAGATCTCGCATTTTGAATCCTCCTTCTTTATTCTTGATTGTTTCTTTATTGTAATAACTACTCTTTATTTTAGTCTAATACATAATTCTAATAGATATAGAATCCGATTCTATGTAATTCAAGGCAACTTGCATTTGTTTTGTACACGGAATCTCTAATTCAAATTAAAATAAAATGTACAACAATTTCATAGATAAGATTTTCCTTTTCTTAAAAAAGAAAGCGCCGCCCTTTTTCTCGAGCATTAACGAAATTTGCGTAAGTTTCTTATTATATAATATATGAGATCAAAAAGAAAAAATGATAATGGATATCAAAATGAAATAAAGTATGTGGAAAACAGGTATTCTTTACAATAACATTATAAATGAATTACAAAGGGATGTAGCGCAGCTTGGTAGCGCGTTTGTTTTGGGTACAAAATGTCACGGGTTCAAATCCTGTCATCCCTATCGATTACTTCGTCTCTGAGCAATAACAAAGGATCAATTGAGATTAATAAAAATTGAAAATGGGACATACTCTCAATTTTTAATATATATCATATTCTCTATAATATATATCATATTCTCTATATTATAGTATAAGCATTCAAAATCGAGTAGAGGTAAAAAAAGACTCTTTTTTACTTACAGTCTCCTTTTTTGTGATTGGGACAAGAAAGCGCTCTTAGTTCAGTTCGGTAGAACGTGGGTCTCCAAAACCCAATGTCGTAGGTTCAAATCCTACAGAGCGTGATTCTCTTTTTGGTTTGTTAGTTCAAAATTTATACTGAAAAATAGAAGAGCACTCTGAATTTGACCTCCTCCTTTCTTTAATCCGAAGAAGGTCAAAAAAAGCACGGTGTTAATTAATATTAATCAAAGGTCCAACTGATCACCACGTCTATATTGTAAATATGCAGTTACGAATA